GAAAGAGTTTCTTCATATTCGGGGGCATAATTCACATGGATATAGTAAGTCTTGCTTGGGCTGCTTTAATGGTAGTCTTTACATTTTCCCTTTCACTTGTAGTATGGGGAAGAAGTGGACTCTAGGGCTAGGGTAATTACTAATTGAATTGAGTTGAGTAATCAAACTGTATTAATAGTTTCATAATCCTTCTGCAAAGCGTTTTTCTTTCAAATATCTTCATTTTAAAATTCGACTGGCATCCAGTAAAGTAATGTAATAGATGACGAATAACCTTTCAATCAAACAAATAGTTAAATTAAATGATTCCCATCTTCGTATTTTGAAACTAAACGGAATACGCATGATATGCAATTTTTTCCAACCAAATTGAAATAGAGTATTTAGATGAACTAGCTCTTAACAGAATTATATATAAATATTACAATGAGGAGCAACCGACCCCTTTTTATTTGTTTCTCGCTTTACTGTTCAAAGAGGAAGTCGATCTGTTATTACGTAGATACGTATTTTATAAGATAAGAGTAAAGGTGGGCATTCAATTATATCATATTGATCGAAATCGGTCTAAACCAAATGGATGTACCAAAGTAAAGAACTCGAATTGGGGTACTATGTATATTACACATATGGGAGTTATATGTACATATATCAATATACAGATTACGGAGTGATCTACATTAAGCCATCTTTCTTTATACAGTCCAACTTTATTATTTTATATAATAATGTATAGTAGAATTATACACTAATAGATAGTATGGTAGAAAGGAATATAGGAACCTTTCTACCATACTATCAAATCTCATAGACGTCTGATTTTAATTCGCTCATTTTATTTAAGACGTGGAATTTGAATCCCTTTCATTTCTTCCATTATTGATAAGAACTAAGAAGTCAAGCTTGATTCAAATTAATCGTTTTGACTGACCGTTTTTACGTAAATGATAAGTAAAAAAGCAGTAGGAACTAGAATGAACAGTGCAGTAGCAATAAATGCGAGAATATTTACTTCCATAATTTCATCGTTTTTTTACTTCATAATTAATAACTCGGGATCTGATCCCATAGAGATTCTAAATCTTTATCCTGTAAATTCAATGGGAGAAATACATCCCGATGATATTGAATCGGATCAATATCATTGAATAACAATATCTGAGCTATCAAATCTATTCATCATCGAGAATGGAATAGTATAACATAGGAAGATCTTTTATCCATACGGAATAAAAACCTAAAATGGAATTCCTGATCCAATTTAGAATCTCATTGAATTTTTATTCTTTATTTTATCCATTCGTTATTTTCTATAACCTACCGTCTTATTTATAGAATCATATATATAATATAATCAAAGGATGATCTGGCCCATTTTCCGCTTCCATTGGTCAAAAACCCAACCCAAATAGTAGAAGTAAAATGGAAAAAATAAGAAGAAAAGATCGAATATTTTGATAAATAAAAAAATAAAAAATGAACTCTTTTTTTTTAGTTTGTTCTTTCTTCGATAGGACCTTCCCCGGAAATAAAAAAAGATTACTCATTCCCTCACTAAGAGAGGGTCTATCTTTTCTTTGTTTGCTCTTCCTTTTCTTAATTACTTGATTTTAATATTCCTTTCTTTCCTTGAACCGGCCCTGGGACACATATATCAAAAATGAAGTATGTAGTTTGAATGATATAAATAGATTGTTTCCTATTAGTAATTTAAGTTATCAAAAATTGGAGCTAGAAAGAGGCTTTAATATGAAAAAAAAGTATTTTATCGAGGTAACTATGTGAAAAGTGCATTTTTTATCGTACAATAAACGAATCAAAATTTGTGTATATGCTCTAGTGAAAGTATATATATAAGTATTCGATTCCCTTCCACGGGTCAGGAGCAATCGAAAAAAACCAGACAAGGATTTCTTTTAATCCTAACTAAATAGGGTGCTACCCACAATTGTACCAATTCAATATGCCTATCCCCCTCGGTACTAATTGAAGTAATTCAAATTGTCGCATTGTATTTTCTCAATAAAAAATTCGAAACGGAAAAAAAAGGACCCTATGGGAATTAGATCCCACTCTATGCCCCTTGACAGAAAATAAAAAAATGAATTGATGGAGTCATCGGATACTAGGTCGGGACTGACGGGGCTCGAACCCGCAGCTTCCGCCTTGACAGGGCGGTGCTCTGACCGATTGAACTACAATCCCAGAGAAATAAGGTATACAGCATACATATTATTAATGATTTGATTAAGACTAGTTTAATTTAGAATTGTCGTATTGTAACAGAGAAAGGAGTGATTGGTATATTAATATCCACATAGATATGGACTTTAGTGAGAACGACACGGATTACTAGAAATCCTATTGTCAAATCGTGTTAAATCGATTGATACGAAATCTTTCCAAAAAATATTTTGACTTGTTAATTCTTGTCCTATATTTTCGGATTATGATATGAATCCAGATAATTCATAAAATGAAGAATATATCGGAAAAAAACAAATAGGGTATAAAATTAACCAGATGTTTCCGGCGGACAAATTTCTTATATTATGTAATCTCATGATGGATCGGTGAATTCTTGGGCCGAGCTGGATTTGAACCAGCGTAGACATATTGCCAACGAATTTACAGTCCGTCCCCATTAACCACTCGGGCATCGACCCAGGAAGAATCAAGTCTAGACTTATTGATAATACATGATCAACCTCCTTTCGTAGTACCCTACCCCCAGGGGAAGTCGAATCCCCGCTGCCTCCTTGAAAGAGAGATGTCCTGAACCACTAGACGATGGGGGCATATCTGCGATGCCCAACCGACATCATACTATATATACTCATAGTATGAATAGTTTTTTGTAATTGTCAATATAATGTAATGGTGTGACTAAATACGAATAAGTTTTCCACCTTTCCTTTCGCGATTCCGATAGAATATTTTTTCATTCATGGTTCATGAATGAAAAAAATTCTATATTCTATTAATGAAAAAAATTCTATATTCTATTTCTATATATAGATTCTATATCATTAGAATGGATAAACATTCCATTATATAGGAAATAATTATAATGTGTTATAATTAATAATTAATGAAGTATAGGATCGCTAGTGATTTGTCCGACAGAAAAGCCATTCTTCAACCTTCACGCATCGATTCACGCATTGTTAAGATGCGATATTCCTATCTTACAGCTAGGAAATTAAGAAACGATAGAAAGTTTCTTTTTTTCTAAGAGCAGAGCTTGGATTTCAGGTATGAGTTGAATCTTTTCATTCCATACATTACATGATTTGATCACATATCAAATATCTTGGATCTATTTCAATTTGTGTATTAATCAAACGAATCTCGTTGTGATAGGGGTCAATAAAAGAAAAAAAAAGTAATTAGGTTTTAGCCTAGACTGACTAAAAAAAAAAAGATATTCCCGAATGAGACACTATGAGCCTACTGTATGCACCTATGTAATGTAATATGTAGGTATATAATATATGTATATGTCTTCACATTGTCTCATTCAGGAATGGAATAAAATGGGCCCTTTTAACTCAGCGGTAGAGTAACGCCATGGTAAGGCGTAAGTCATCGGTTCAAATCCGATAAGGGGCTTTTTCCACAAAACTCTAGTTTCAATCTTCATTTTTTAGTGGATAATAGGGATATTTTTTTTATTAGAATGAGTTAATTAACTAATTATCATTATAAATATAATTAGTATAGTGATTATAAAGTGTTCATTATAATGATAAATCACCCCGCTTATTGGGAAGACAACTATGTCACTACAGGCTATATTCTTACTCAACTCAGGTTTCATTATTCCATATTTTTGGTTCGAGGACATAGATATTCTACCTACTCAACCCCAATTATGAATCGCCAAATATTCCTACTTTTCCGTTATTCCAATCAAATCCATCATAAATATAAGAAATAAAAAAGGTAAGTGGACCTGACCTATTGAATCATGACTATATCAGCTATTCTGATATTCAAATTTGATAGAGATAGAATTGTAGCCTCGAAATTTTTTTTTTTCATTTCCTTTAGACTACGTCGCAAGAATTTAGAATTTGTCGATATTTCCGATTCAATCTTTTTTGGATCCTCCATAAGAATAAATTATTATTCCGTTCCTCCACTCCTCCACGCGAAACGTTTATTCTGAGTCACAAAATAAGAGACGTCTATTTTTGAATATCTTTCTTTGATTCAAAAAAAAAAGGATCGGTTGCTTATATATAGATTTTTTTTATCTATCTATAGTTATAAATATAGATAGATCGGGTCGTGGCTTTATGTACCAAATATTTACATATTGATGCATCCTCTATTTTTGTTTCGACAATGGGATGGATAACGAGAACGGATACTAGAAATAGAAAGATATTTGAATTTCCAGTCCACTATCCACTATATAGTATATAGTATTTAATTTACTATTTTATATTGCATATCATATTTCATTTAGAGACAGGGGGAAAATAAGGAATTTCCCCTCTTTTTCTGACAACAACAAGGTAAAGTAAATAAGCAAATAGTCCATTTTTTGGCTCGAACCATTCAAAAATATATTATACTTTGTAGTTTTCGATTCATCTGAAGGAAATATAAAAGAGAAAGAAGACAATAAAATAAAAAAAAAATGAATTAAAATTTTTAAAAAAGTCATATCATATAAATTATATAGGGTACTGTAGTCGTTTAATATACTATAGAATAGAAATAAGTTGGAAGAATCCATAGAGATATTTATTGATTGATCTTTTCTCAATATCACAAACAAGATCCAAAAATAAGATTAGTTGGTGGAGCGGGTGTAGATAGGAGGAGCAACTGGTGATGGGAGCGGGGATCATTTGTTCAAAGCATAGTTCTTTCAAAAAATTCATCTGAGTTGAGTGATGAGTCATAAGACAATTCAAGATTCAGATAGTTATTCAGAATAAAAGAGGAAAAAATAATAGAATCGAAAAAATGGATTTACCTAGGTCGGT